CCATTATCAACAAAAATGAGTTATTTCTTGACTTTAATCAGTGAACTTAAATCAAATTTGAATTTGAAAGGATCTTCTTTATTTTCAGAACAAGGAAGAATGGATTCCGAAAATAAAAAAAAAAATTTATTCAATGCAATTAGAAGTGATCTTAATGATCAAAAAAAAAAAAAAAAATCTATTGGAATAAAAGAAATCAGTAAAAAAGTCCCTCGATGGTCATACAAATTAATCAACGAATTAGAACAACAGGAAGGAGAAAGTGAAGAAGAAGTACCAATAGATTATCAGATTCGTTCAAGAAAAGCCAAACGTGTAGTGATTTTTACTGATAACCGGGGAAATACCGATCCTAATAATAAGGATACTAATAATTCTAATAAAAGAGACGAAGTAGCTTTGATACGATATTCGCAACAATCTGATTTTCGTCGAGACATAATCAAAGGTTCAATGCGAGCCCAAAGATGTAAAACAGTTATTTGGGAACTTTTTCAAGCAAATGCACATTCTCCGCTTTTTTTGGACAGAATAGACAAATCACACCCTTTTTTTTTTGATATCTCCGAACTGATAAAACTCATTTTTAGAAATTGTATAGGAAAGGGAGCAGAATTAAAAATTTCAGATTATACAGAAGAAGAAATAAAAGAAAGGGAAAAAAAGGAAAAGGACAAAAAAGAAGAGAACAAAAGAAAAGAGAAAGCGCGGATAGAAGTAGCAGAAGCCTGGGATACCATTCCATTTGCTCAAGTAATAAGAGGTTCCATGTTAATAACTCAATCGATTCTTAGAAAATATATTATATTACCGTCATTGATAATAACTAAAAATATTGGCCGTATGCTATTATTACAATTTCCTGAGTGGTCTGAGGATTTAAATGAATGGAATAAAGAAATGCATGTTAAATGCACCTATAATGGTGTTCAATTATCAGAAACAGAATTTCCGAAAAATTGGTTAATAGACGGTATTCAAATAAAGATGCTATTTCCTTTCTGTCTGAAACCCTGGCACAGATCTAAGCCACGGTCCTCTCATATAGATCGAATCAAAAAGAAAGGACAAAAAGATGATTTTTTTTTTTTAACGGTTTGGGGAATGGAAGCTGAACTTCCTTTTGGTTCTCCCCAAAAACGGCCTTCCTTTTTTGAACCCATTTTTAAGAAACTCGAAAAAAAAATTGGAAAATTGAAAAAAAAGTATTTTATATTTCTAAAAGTTTTAAAAGAAAGAACAAAATTTCTAAATATCTCAAAAAAAACAAAAAAATGGATTATCAAGGGCATTCCGTTTTTAAAAAAAATAAAAAAAGAACTCTCAAAAGTAAATCCAATTCTATTATTTAGATTGAGAGAAATATATAAATCAAGCGAAACTAAAAAAAAAAAAGATTCTATAACCCGCAATCATATAATTCATAAATCCTTTAGTCGAATTCAATCTACATATTGGACAAATTTTTTACTGACAGAAAAAAAAATGAAAGATCTGACTGATAGAACAAGCACAATCAGAAATCAAATAAAAAGAATTACAAAAAATAAAAAAAAAGTGACTCCAGAAATAAATGATAGTCCTAATAAAACAAGTTATAATGCTAAAAGATTCGAATCACCAAATTGGCAAATATTAAAAAGAAGAAATACTCGATTAATCCATAAATTACATTATTTTATAAAATTTTTCACTGAAAGGATATACGCAGATATCCTTCTATCTATTATTAATATTCCCAGAATTAATATACAACTTTTTGTTGAATCAACAAAAAAAATGATTGATAAATCCATTTACAATAATAAAAAAAATAAAAAAAGAATTAATAAAACAAATAAAAATAAAATGAATTTTATTTCGACTATAAAAAAGTCACTTTATAATATTAGTAATAAGAATTCACAGAATTTTTTTGACTTATCCTCCTTGTCACAAGCATATGTATTTTACAAAATATCACAAACACAAGTTCTTAACTTGTATAAGTTAAGATCTATTCTTCAATATCACGGAACGTCTTTTTTTCTTAAGACTTCAATAAAAGATTATTTTGGAAAACAAGGAATAATTCATTATGAATTAAGACATAAGAAACTTCGGAATTCTGGAATAAATCAATGGAAAAACTGGTTAAGAGGTCATTATCAATACCATTTATCTCAGATTAGATGGTCTAGATTAATAGCAGCAAAATGGAAAAATAGAATCAATAAATGTCGTACAATTCAAAATCAAGATTTAAACAAAGAGAATTCATATGAAAAAGACCTATTAATTCATTACAAAAAACAAAACGATTACGAAGTATATTCATTACCAAATCAAAATGAGAATTTTCAAAAATACTATAGATATAATCTTTTATCTTATAGATCTATTAATTATGAAAATAAGAGGGACCCATATATTTATGGATCACCATTCCAAGTAAATAAGAATCGAGAGAGTTTTTATAATTACAACACACATAAACATAAGGGCAAATTTTTTGATATAC